GGTGTCATGGGCTACTTCACAGAAGTGTGCCTGATACCTACTCCTTTATACTCTAAGAAAGCTAAAAGGGCATACTCACTGGGTAGCGGAAACTTGCATGTGTAGGTCTAATAAAAATTAACAGTAAGGCCAGGACCAAACCTTTGTGCCTGTGGGACTGATTAAAGCCCATCTAAGCATTTTCAGTGCTTTGCTTTTGGTTAAGCTACACAAAAACTAAACAAAACTAAACAAAACTAACCAAACTAACCAAAACTTAACCAAAACTAAACAAAACTAAACAAAACTAAACAAAACTAAACAAAACTAAACAAAAATTTTGAAAAAAAACAAAATTTTAATTTTGTATAGTATGTCAGTATTAAATGCTTTTTTTTTTTTTTTTTTTCTTCCGTAGAAAAAAGCCAAAATTTCGGCTTGAAGGTTGAATGTTTTGTTTAATTATATAGTTTCGTAGTTTTTCATATTTGTAATATCTTGTAATATCTTGTAATATCTTGTAATAATTATGCTACTAGTAAATGGTGATCGATAGTTTCATTTGAGCTTAATTGCTGTTTACATGTGTTTAGTACTTACTTCTCCGCGGTATTTGTTACCATACTAAAGGCCTATCATCCGGTTTTGGGGTTTGACGGAAGCGATAAAATTTAGTAAGGGGGGTAGGGGGGTTTAGTGATAAGAAACCTTTATTAATTATTATGAGTTATATGTTTATTACGCGCGCAGGCACACACGCACATACACGCACATACACGCACATACACGCACATACACGCACATACACGCACATACACGCACATACACGCACATACACGCACATACACGCACATACACGCACATGCACGCACATGCACACACATGCACACACATGCACACCAACATGACGTATGTACGTGCATGTAAATACCTACGCCTGCATTTATAGATACGTTTTTCGTGTAGTCTCAAATTATGCCGGGGGGGGGAATATAAACACATGNNNTCTATTGAGGTTTTAGTAATATAATAACGTTATGTCTATCGATCATTGACTATTATATCTGTATTAGAATTGATTTAATGTACCTTCTTAATATCTAAACAAGTCATGTATTATTGCTTTAAGTTAATGTTATGTCTTGTCATCATTGATTGAATTGCACCATATGGAATTAAACTCGCGCGCAAAGTTCATTCTCTATTGATGTCGGGTTGAAATGTCGTTGGATCTTGTTATGTAAATCTGCTCTATTTAATGGTGTCCCCCAGGCTCCCGCCCAGGTGATAAACCACCCCCAAATAAAAAACTACCTTATGCCGTTGTAATCACTGGAGATGCCGCGATATGAGGCCAAACTGCACTGTTACCATCACATATGCCTCTACGAAAAGCATGGTTAAGGTTCGTCCGCATTTTATGGGCTTGCTCTGAAGGATAGTGTATCTTACGATGGCGGGTTGCTGATCTCTCGTGAGTTGGGGATTAAGGTACCACTAAAGTTGATGATATGCTAGGGGAAATAGCTTGATCGGTCGTGATTCATGGATGTTATGTCTATGTACGCCAACATATTATGTCTTATGTACTATATACATAATATGTATTATGTACTATATGATATATTGTTGGTAAAGATATGCATATTCTTAATGATTTACTGTAATATTTATATTAATGTATTTAGTAATATTTATTAAGAATGTATATTATTATATGCTAGCGGATTATAAATGTATGCTCTATATACATAAATATTTATAATTACATTAAGTTAAGGTACGTGCTTATATGTTAGAGATAGGGGTATGAATGTTCTATATACATAGTTAAGTCTATTAACATTGATGTAATGTATTACTTTCAAGAAAAAATTTTTTGGAAAAAAAAAGAATTTAATACTGACATAGTATATAAATTGAAAAAATTTTTTGTTTTCATGCAGGAAGTAGTTTAATTAGAATATCGGCTTTGGGTGTCGATGGTAGGGCGTAGTGCTTTCTTCCTGATGGGTCCTAGGAAGGGTTTTACCTTCATAGCTGGCTTACAAGGCCAGTATTTTAGTTAAATTACTTGGACTCTTCACTTAGGTTTTAGTATATGGTTTTCAAATAGGCCTGCTAGGGGTATTAAAACTAGGATTAGGAGGAAATAGAGTATGGAGGCTAGTTGGCCGATGACAATAAAGGGTTGTTCTACTGGCTGCCCGCCGATTCATGTAAGAGTGATTAGATCAGCTGTGAGGGTTCAGAATAGAATTTGAGAGATTGGTCGGAATATCATGCTTCGTTGATTAGCTGTGTGGAGGAGAGGGATAATTAGGAGGATTAGGATAGAGGCTAATAAGGCCAGGACTCCCCCAAGTTTGTTTGGAATTGATCGAAGGATGGCATAAGCGAATAGAAAGTATCATTCTGGCTTAATATGGGGTGGTGTGTTTAGGGGGTTAGCTGGTGAGAAGTTGTCAGGGTCTCCCAGAGAGTCTGGGGAGAACAGAGCCAGGAGGAGGAGAACTAGCAGGAGGAGGGTTGCTCCTAGGGCGTCTTTGATGGTGTAGTATGGATGGAAGGGGATTTTGTCAGAGTCTGGATTAATACCTGAGGGGTTGTTAGAGCCGGTTTCATGTAGAAAGAGAAGATGGACAATAGCTAGTGCTGTAACGAGGAATGGGAGAATGAAGTGGAATGCGAAGAATCGAGTTAGGGTGGCTTTATCTACTGCGAAACCACCTCAAATTCATTCAGCTAGAGTAGTGCCGATGTAGGGGATGGCTGACAGGAGGTTTGTGATTACGGTGGCTCCTCAGAATGATATTTGGCCTCATGGGAGAACGTAACCAACGAATGCTGTTGCTATTACGGTTAGAAGGAGAATAACTCCGATATTTCATGTTTCTTTGTATAGGTATGATCCGTAGTAGATTCCTCGACCTACATGGAGGAAGAGGCATATAAAGAATATTGAAGCTCCGTTGGCGTGGAGGTTACGGAGTAGTCAGCCGTAGTTAACGTCTCGACAGATGTGGGCGACGGAGGTAAAGGCAGTTAGGGTGTCTGAGGTGTAGTGTATTGCTAAGAAGAAACCTGTTAGGATTTGGATTATTAGGCAGATTCCTAACAAGGATCCAAAGTTTCATCAAGCAGAGATGTTGGAAGGAGCAGGTAGGTCGATAAATGAGTGGTTAATGATTTTTATAAGTGGGTGGGTTTTACGTAGGTTGGTCATTAGTTTCTGTAGTTGAAATACAACAATGGTTTTTCATGCCATAGGTTATGGTTAGAGTCCATATTGAAACTACTATGGAAATGATATTAATTTTCTTGCTATCTTTATTGTTAATTTTTGGGTTTGTTGCTTTTGCTTCTAAACCATCTCCTGTGTATGGAGGTTTAAGTCTTGTAATTAGTGGGGGTTTGGGCTGTGCTATTGTTGTGAGCTTAAATAGTACTTTTTTGGGTTTAATTGTGTTTTTAGTTTATTTAGGGGGAATGCTTGTGGTTTTTGGTTATACTGCGGCTATGGCTACTGAGGAGTATCCTGAAAGCTGGGTGGGGAATTTAGCGGCTTTTGGTGTATTATTGTTGGCTTTATTAATGGAAGTAGTATGGTTTGTAGCATTAGGAGAGGTGGAGGTTGTTACGGCAATTGAGTTGTTTGATACAGTCGGAAATTTTTGTGTGGGTCAGGATTGAAACGGGGTGTCTTTGTTGTATGGTTGTGGTGGTTGGGCTATGGTGTTATTGGGTTGAATTTTATTTATTACTATTTTGGTAGTTCTAGAAGTTGTTCGAGGTCTTTAGTTTATAATGAGTAGAATAAGAGTTATAGAGATTATGAAAGATAGGAAGTAGAGTTTGATTAATCCTTTTTGAGTGGTGGCGATGGTTGATGCTATTGTGGCATGGAGATTGGCTTGGCTTTTAGGTCCTGTTTTTTCATATCAGCTTATATCAATTAGTATGGTAGCAATGTGTTGGCCTATTTGAAGACTTATGAGGGGGTTTAGTCGATGGAAAATATGAGTGAAGTAGCCTAGTATGTTTGAGAAGTTATGGGAGTGCATTAGTGGTTTTATTGGCATTTTGTTTGTCAATGTGTTAAGTTCTATGGCAATTAGGACTCCAAGAATTGTTATTATTAAGGCTGAGAGTTTTATTGAGGTTGGCATAGTTATAGGAATTATAGATGTGGGAGGAATATTTATTGTTAATATAAATCCTGCAAAGATGCTTCCTAAGGCTAACCGTGTGATTGGGTTGATTAAATTAGGGTCGCTCTCGTTTAGAGGTAAGAGAGGCAGGAATCGTGGTTCTTTTAAAAGGGAGAAATGGAGGATTCGTATACTGTAGACAGCGGTTAGTATGGTAGCCACTATAGTTAAACTTAAGGCCCAGGTGTTTACATAGGATGTGTTTATGGCTTCAATAATTGAATCTTTTGAGTAGAATCCAGCTAGAAATGGAGTTCCTGTTAAGGCTAGGCTGCCCAGGATAATAGCTGAGGAGGTAATAGGGAGGAGATGGAGTAGACCTCCTATTTTGCGAATATCTTGTTCGTCATTAAGATTGTGAATAATAGAGCCGGAGCATAGAAAAAGTATTGCTTTGAAGAAGGCATGAGTGCAGATGTGTAAGAATGCTAGGTGGGGCTGGTTTAGGCCTAGTGTAACCATTATTAGACCTAGTTGACTGGATGTAGAGAAGGCTACAATTTTTTTGATATCATTTTGGGTAATGGCGCAGATGGCTGTAAATAGGGTTGTAATGCTTCCTAAGCATAATATAGTAGTTAGGGCTGTATGGTTGTTTTCTATAAGTGGGTTAAATCGGATTAGTAAGAAGATTCCTGCAACGACTATAGTGCTGGAATGGAGTAGCGCTGAAACTGGAGTTGGGCCTTCTATAGCTGAGGGAAGTCATGGGTGTAAGCCAAATTGGGCCGATTTTCCGGTTGCAGCGATGATAAGTCCTAGCAGCGTGAGGGTGCTTACATCTGTTATGAAGATGTGTTGAATATCTCAGGAGTTGCTGTTAATTATTAGGCATGCCATTGAGAGCATGAAACCAATATCTCCGATACGGTTATAGAGGATAGCTTGTAGGGCAGCGGTGTTAGCATCTGTTCGTCCAAATCATCATCCGATGAGTAAAAATGATATAATTCCCACCCCCTCTCATCCGATAAAAAGTTGGAATAGGTTGTTTGCGGAGACGAGAATGATTATGGTAAATAGGAAAATAATTAGATATTTAAAGAATCGATGGATGTGGGGGTCTGCGTGTATGTATCATATTGAAAATTCTAGGATAGATCATGTGACGTAGAGAGCAATAGGGATGAAAATAATGGAGAAATAGTCTAATTTGAAGCTTATTGATAGATTAAAAGTGTTAATTGGGAATCATTGTCAGTTTGTAATGGTGGCTTCTTGCCCTGAGTAGATGAATAGGAGGAGGGGAAGGAGGCTGGTGAAAAAAGCTAGTTTTACTGAATTTTTACATATTAGTGGGAAGTTGTTGGTTTTGTGTGGGAGCATGATGTTATTAATGAGGGGTATAATAAGTGTAATAATAGTTAATAGTATTAAAGTATTTAATAATTGATTAATTACTTTTATTTGGAGTTGCACCAAAATTTTTGGTACCTAAGACCAACGGATGACTGTTATCCTTTAAAAGTGAGAAAGCCATGGGTTTAGTCATGGGATCAAGAGTTAGCAGTTCTTGTAACTTTCTCGGGCATATAAGGGGTTTTGAACTCCTGTTTTTAGATTCACAATCTAATGTTTTTGTTAAACTATATTTGCAGTACGTTGGGCCAAGAATAAATTTGGGGTTAATAGATATAATGAGGAGGGGTAATAGGTGAAGTGCTATTAACATGTGTTCACGTGTGAGGGTTGGTTTGATTGGTGTTATATGGTGGGTGAATTTGCCTCGTTGTGATGTGATGAATATGTGGAGGGAGTAGAGTGCAGTAATAACGGTATTAATTCCTAGGAGAATGAGTGAGAAGTTAGATCAGGAGAATGTGGTTATAATTACTATTAGTTCTCCAAGAAGATTGATGGTTGGAGGTTGTGCTAGATTGGCAAGACTTGCCAGAAGTCATCAAGCGCATATAAGTGGAAGGATTATTTGAAGGCCTCGAGTAAGGAGTAGGGTTCGGCTATGAATGCGCTCGTAATTTGTGTTGGCTAGGCAGAATAATATTGAAGAAGTCAACCCATGAGCAATTATTAGTACTGTTGCTCCTATAAAGCCAAGGGGGGATTGTATGAGTGCTGCAACAATCACTAGGCCTATATGGCTTACGGAGGAGTAGGCGATTAGGGATTTAAGGTCTGTTTGTCGTAGACAAACAGAGCTGGTTATAATCATACCTCAGAGGGATAGAATTATAAAAGGGTAACAAAGAGTTGAAGTTGCCGGCTCAGTAAAGGCTGTAATTCGTATAATGCCATACCCCCCTAGTTTCAATAAAATAGCAGCTAGGACCATTGAGCCTGCAATAGGGGCTTCTACATGGGCTTTGGGTAATCAGAGGTGAAGACCATATAGAGGCATCTTTACTATGAATGCTATTATGCAGGCATATCAGAGAAGGGAGGCTGATATAGAGGTATCTAGGGTTGGTGAAATTAGTGATATAGTTAGTATGTGGAGGGAGCCTAGGTTATTGTGGAGGTGTAGTAGTGCTACTAGGAGTGGTAAGGATCCTACTAGTGTATAAAAGAGAAAGTAGAGGCCTGCATTGAGTCGTTCATTTTGGCTTCCTCAGCGTGTGATGATAATAAGGGTTGGAATTAGGGTTGTTTCGAATAGAATATAAAATATGATAAGTTCTGATGAGGCAAATGCTATGATTAGGGAGAGTTGAAGGATAATAAGTATTGTTAGGTATGTTTTTTTTCGTAACAGGGGTTCGTGGGATAAGTGATTTTGACTAGCTATAATTATTAGTGGAAGAAGTCAGCAGGATAAGACCAGGAGAGGACTTGATAGAGGATCCAGTGAGAAAGAGGTATTATAATTAGTTCCGAGGTCGGAGTGATGGTACAGGAGAGTTAAACTTCATAAGCTGATAAGGAAACTATGTGTGGTGGTGTTAATTCATAGTCAGGATTTTTTGGAATATCATGTTAGGGGTAAGAGTATGAAAGTTGTTGTGAGGATTTTTAGCATTGTAGCAGATTAAGATTTTGGATGTAATCATTACCATGGGTAGTGGAGATTTTGACAAGTAGGGCGAGGCCAACCCCTGCTTCACAGGCTGAGAAGACCAAGAGGATTAGGGGGATTATTGATACGGAGAACACTTGGAAATGAGTGATTATTAGGGCTATAAGGATAAATAGAGATAATATTATACCCTCTAAACATAAAAGGGTCGACATCAGGTGGGATCGGTAGATTAATACCCCTGCTAGTGCTAAGAAAAAGGCTACGGTTAGATTTAAGTGAATAGGAAGCATAAGGTATTCATGGGGTAGAACCATGATTTATTGAGTCGAAATCAATTATCTTACTTAGATTAAAAACCTATTCAGTTCACTCAAGGCCTTTTTGGAACCATTCATATGCTAGACCTCCTGTGAGTAGAATAATGAGAGAGTAGGCTAGGGCTAATGTTGTATTTGTAGTTGATAGTTGGACTGCTCAGGGTAGAGGTAGGAGAAGCGCGATTTCTAAGTCGAAAAGGAGGAATGTAATAGCGACTAGGAAGAATTTTATAGAGAATGGGAGACGGGCTGATCCTAAGGGGTCGAATCCACATTCATATGGGCTGGACTTTTCTAAGTACAGGTAGAGTTGTGGGAGTCAGAAGGCAATTAGGACTACAATGGTTGCTAGAATAGAGTTGGTTATAAGGGTTAGAATTAGGTTTATTATTTTTCTCTGGACTTTACCCAGAACTTAATGATTGGAAATCAGTAGTACTAATTATACTAGAAAAATATGAACCCCATCAGTAGATGGAAACATATAGGAATAGTCATACCACATCTACGAAGTGTCAGTATCAAGCAGCTGCTTCGAAGCCAAAATGATGGGTGGATGTGAAGTGGTAGAATAGTTGTCGAAGGAGGCATACAACTAGGAATAGAGAGCCAATGATAACATGTAAGCCGTGAAAGCCAGTTGCTACAAAGAATGTTGACCCGTAAATTCCGTCGGAGATGGTGAAAGGTGCTTCATAATATTCTATAGCTTGGAGGGTTGTGAAATACAAGCCTAAGGCAATAGTAGTGCTTAGGGCTTGAATTATTTGTTTACGGTTACCTTCTATGAGACTATGGTGGGCCCATGTGATAGAAACCCCTGAGGCGAGAAGGATGGCTGTGTTTAATAGAGGTACTTCTAGGGGGTTAAGGGGTTTGATTCCTATGGGGGGTCAGCAGCCTCCTAGCTCTAGGGCTGGAGAGAGGCTTGAATGGTAAAAAGCTCAGAAAAATCCGATGAAAAAGAAGACTTCTGATGTGATGAAGAGGATTATGCCATAGCGTAGTCCTTTTTGGACTACGGGGGTGTGGTGTCCTTGGAATGTACCTTCTCGTACGATATCTCGTCACCACTGATATATAGTTAAGAGTATTGAAATTAGTCCTATTAAGAGGAGAAGGATGGAGTGAAAGTGAAATCATATGATTATTCCAGAAGTGAGAAGGAATGCAGAAAGGGCTCCGGTAAGGGGTCATGGGCTGGGGTTTACTATGTGATAAGCATGAGTTTGGTGGGTCATTAAATTCCATCATGTAGGAGTGAGTTAAGGATGATTAGGAATTATCATGTAAGTAGAGGCTTACTAGGAGAGTGAAAACATAGGCTTGGATAAGAGCTACAGCCAGTTCCAGAATTGTGAGAAGGAAGAGAATGATGAGCGTAATAGAAGATAGGAAGATATTAATGGATATAAGCGCAAGGGCAGCGGATCCGATAAGATGAATTAGAAGATGTCCGGCGGTGATGTTAGCAGTAAGTCGTACTGCTAGCGCTAATGGTTGGATAAACAGGCTAATTGTTTCGATGATGATTAATATGGGGATTAGGGGTGTTGGTGTGCCTTGTGGAAGGAAATGGGCTAGTGAGGCTTTTGGTTTATTACGGAATCCTAGGATAACTGTCCCTATTCAGAGAGGGATAGCTATGCTAATATTTATTGAGAGTTGTGTGGTAGGAGTAAATGAATATGGTAAGAGCCCTAAGAGATTAGTAGTGGCAATAAATAGAATGAGAGTTATAAGTATTAGGGCCCATGTTCGACCAATATTGTTATGTATTAATATTATTTGTTTGGTGATGAGTCGAATAAGTCAAACCTGTAAAATTTGGATTCGATTGGGTAATCATCGTTTGGGCGTTGAGAAGATTAGGCAGGGGAATAATATGATAATAGGGAGGGTTGAGATGCCTATAATAGTAGGACAGATGAAAGGGGCAAATAGATTTTCGTTCATTTTTTCTCTCAAGGGAACGGAATCTCTGGGAGTTTAAGGATTTCTTCTGGTGGATAAATATAGATTATTTCGATACCAATGAGTTGAAGTTGGAATAAGCAGAAAATGTTAATGATGGTTAGGCCGGCAACGTGAAATCAAGCTGATGTTTCTAATTGAGGCATAGGCTTTGAGGAGGGGCTAAACTCCGTTAATACTTAAGTATTATATTGTTTTCTCAAAGATGTTTGCATCATATGTGATCAGTTTTCAAAATATTTTAAGGTTGCTACCTCTAATACGATAGGCATGAAGCTATGGTTAGAGCCACAGATTTCTGAGCATTGTCCGTAGTAAATACCTGGGCGTGTGGAGGTCAGCGTGGCTTGATTCAGGCGTCCAGGGATAGCATCTGCTTTTAAGCCTAAAGAAGGGATTGTTCATGCGTGGAGTACATCTTCTGATGAGATTAATATTCGGATTGGAAGTTCTATAGGAAGAACTATTCGATTATCAACTTCCAGGAGACGTAGTTGTCCAGGGGTAAGATCTTGGGTGGGGATTATGTATGAGTCAAATGTTAGATCTTCATAGTCGGTGTATTCATAGCTTCAGTATCATTGATGACCCATGGCTTTAACTGTGAGGTAGGGGTTGAAGATTTCATCCATCATGTAGAGGATGCGAAGGGAAGGCAGTGCAATTAGAACGAGAATAATTGCAGGTATGATAGTTCAGATAGTTTCGACTTCTTGGGCATCTATGGTGCTAGTGTGGGTTAATTTAGTTGTGAGCATAAGGATTAGTACATAGAGCACTAGGGAGCTAATTAAGAATACAATCATCAGTGTATGATCATGGAAATATATGAGTTCTTCTATAATTGGGGATGTAGCATCTTGAAAGCCCAATTGTATAGGATAAGGCATGATAAGATATACAGGATTTAAACCTATAATTTAACTATGGCAAAGTTATGTAATTATTATTACTAATATCTTTTTAGAGAAAGTCATAATGGTTATGGGGTTGACTTGAAATCAACTTTTTTGGGGGTTCGATTCCTTCCTTTCTTGTTTTAAGACTTGATGAACACGGGTTGTTCAAATGTATGGTAAGGTGGAGGGCAGCCATAGAGTCATTCGATATTAGTGGTGGTAAGTTCTACGGAAGATACTTCTCGTTTAGAGGCAAAAGCTTCTCAAATGATAAAAATCATTAGAATGACGGCTGTAAGGGAAATAAATGAACCAATTGAGGATAGAATGTTTCATGCTGTATAAGCATCTGGGTAGTCTGAGTATCGTCGAGGTATGCCCGATAAGCCTAGGAAGTGTTGGGGGAAGAAGGTTATATTAACACCTACGAATATAATGGAGAAATGGATTTTTGCTCATATGTCATTTAGTGTATAGCCTGTAAATAGTGGGAATCAGTGGACAAAACCCCCTATGATTGCGAAAACAGCTCCTATGGATAATACGTAGTGGAAGTGAGCTACAACGTAGTATGTGTCGTGTAGGACGATGTCTAGGGATGAGTTGGCGAGTACAATTCCTGTGAGGCCTCCAATTGTGAAAAGGAAGATGAAACCTAAAGCTCACAGTATGGCAGGGGATCATTTAATATTACCTCCGTGAAGCGTTGCTAGTCAACTGAATACTTTGACGCCGGTAGGAATTGCAATAATTATTGTAGCAGATGTGAAGTATGCTCGTGTGTCAACGTCTAGGCCAACAGTAAATATATGGTGGGCTCAGACGATAAAGCCTAGGAAGCCGATGGACATTATTGCTCATACTATACCTATATAACCAAATGGCTCTTTTTTGCCTGCGTAATATGTTACAATGTGGGAAATAATACCAAACCCAGGTAGAATTAGGATATATACTTCTGGGTGGCCAAAAAATCAGAATAAATGTTGATATAAGATTGGATCTCCTCCTCCGGCAGGATCAAAGAATGTTGTATTGAGATTACGGTCGGTTAGGAGTATTGTAATGCCGGCTGCTAGTACGGGTAAAGATAGAAGAAGTAAAACTGCTGTAATTATGACGGATCATACAAATAATGGTGTTTGGTATTGGGATATTGCTGGAGGTTTTATATTGATGATTGTTGTGATAAAATTAATAGCTCCTAAGATGGATGAGATTCCTGCTAGGTGAAGTGAAAAAATAGCTAAGTCTACAGAGGCTCCCGCGTGAGCAAGATTGCCCGCTAGAGGGGGGTACACTGTTCAGCCAGTTCCAGCTCCTGCTTCAACTGTTGAAGATGCTAAGAGAAGAAGGAAGGATGGGGGGAGCAATCAGAAGCTTATATTATTTATCCGGGGAAATGCTATGTCGGGAGCCCCGATTATTAATGGTACCAGTCAATTGCCGAAGCCCCCAATTATAATGGGTATGACTATAAAGAAAATTATTACAAAGGCGTGGGCTGTGACAATTACGTTGTAAATTTGATCATCTCCGATTAAAGTTCCTGGCTGCCCAAGTTCTGCTCGAATAAGGAGGCTTAAAGCGGTGCCGACTATTCCTGCTCAAGCACCGAAAAGTAAATATAGAGTTCCGATGTCTTTGTGATTAGTAGAAAAAAACCATCGAGTAATGAACATAGGTAAAATGGCTGAGGTAAAGCATTGAACTGTAAATTCAAAGACAGAGATTAATAGTCTCTTTTTACCAGTACTATAAATTGAAGCCAAAAGCTTAGGCGCTTAGCTGTTAACTAAGAGTTAGTGGGATAAATACCCTCCAATTTAGGATTAAGTCAAGAGTTTTGAGTTCTATCTTCTTTGCATGATAGATTATTTGAATTAGTTCAAAGGCTAGGCGGTTTAACGCCTGCTTAAGGCTTTGAAGGCCTTTGGTCTGGTTTGATCCTAAGCCTTTGAATGGGCTCTGAAGTATATATTACGTTGAATTGCAAATTCGAAGAAGTAGTTTAAGTGCTACCAGGGCTTTTGAAGAGCTTAGCTTAATTAAAGTACTTGATTTGCGTTCGAGTGATGCAAGGTAAAATCTTGTAGTTCTTAGTTATGATAAAGAAATAAATAGAGGGGTTAGAGGGAGTAGTATGGATGAGATAATTGTAGTTGTGGAGATTAGTGTTGTAGGTTGCATTGAGTTATAGTATCATTGAATTTTAGAGTTATTGGTTGAGGGGAATATAGTGAGGCTGGAAGCATAAATAATTCGTATATAGAAAAATAGGTTAAGTAAGGCTGTTAGGGCTATTGTTGTGGCAACAATAAAGTTGCCATTTGCAACTAGTTCTTGTAGAATAAGTCATTTAGGTATGAAGCCAGTGAGAGGCGGGAGTCCGCCCAGGGAGAGTAATGTAAGGAGGATAATGATGGTTACTGGGGCGGATTTGTTTCATAGACCCCCTAAAGCTTTAACTTTGGTAGTATTTGATAAGTTGAGAGTTATAAATGTGGAAATGGTGGCTATAATATATACGGTCAAGTTGAGAATAGTTATGGCAGGGTTGATGTGAACAACAACTACTATTCAGCCTATATGTGCGATGGATGAGTAGGCTAAAATTTTTCGCAAATGGGTTTGATTTAGTCCCCCCCACCCTCCTAAAATAGCAGATAGGATTGCGAATATAATGAGGATCTTTATATTCAGGCAGGGGGCAATCTGGAATAAGATTGAAGTGGGGGCAATTTTTTGTCAGGTTAAGAGAATTATTCCTGTTAGAAGGGGAATCCCTTGTGTTACTTCTGGAACTCAGAAGTGGAAGGGGGCTAGTCCCAGCTTGATCGATAGAGCAAGGGTTATTAAGATGGAGGCTCAGTGATCAGAGAGTTGGAATAGTGTTCATTGATTTGTTGATCATGCATTACAAATAATAGCAAACATTATTATTATTGAAGCTGTGGCCTGAGTCAGGAAGTATTTTGTAGCAGCTTCTGTGGCTCGGGGGTTGTTCGGTGCGGTTATTAATGGGATGACAGCTAGTGTGTTGATTTCTAAGCCCATTCAAGCGGTAAACCAGTGGTTGCTAAATAAAGTCAAGCATGTTCCAATGAAAAGGCTTAGTGTAAGAATAATAAGTACATAAGGAGACATTAGTATGGGAAGGGTGTGAACCAACATTTTCGGGGTATGGGCCCGATAGCTTATTTAGCTGACCTTACTAGGATGTGGTGTAATGGAAGCACAAAGGGTTTTGAGTTCTTTGGTGTAGGTTCGAGTCCTATCGTTCTAGAAATAAGGGGGTTTGCACCCCTATTTTTTATCCTATCAAGATAACTCTATTCTCAGACATATTTCTATATTTGCGGTGGGACACATGATAAGGCGATAGGAAGAGAAATAAATCACATACATAGAGCTAGTGTTATAGGCAAGAAGTTTTTTCATAGAAGATGTATTAGTTGGTCGTAGCGGAAGCGCGGGTACGAAGCCCGGACTCATAAAAAGAGAATAGTTAGAAGGAGTGTTTTTAGTATAAAGGAGATAGAGTTCAGGTGAGTAAGATTGGGGTTGAGAGATGGCCCCAGGAATAAAATAGTTGTGATAGCATTTATAGCAATAATGTTAGCGTACTCAGCTAGAAAAAATATGGCGAAAGGACCGGCGGCATATTCTACGTTGAAGCCAGACACTAGCTCAGACTCCCCCTCAGTCAAATCAAATGGTGCTCGGTTTGTCTCTGCTAGGGTGGAGATATATCATATTATGGCAAGAGGCCATGTTGTGATAATTAATCATCAATTTTCTTGAGTAAGAGATAGTGTTTTAAGAGTGAAGGAGCCATTGATGAGTATGACTGAGAGAAGGATGATGGCTAGTGACACTTCATATGAGATTGTCTGTGCCACTGCTCGTAGGGCTCCGATTAGGGCGTATTTTGAGTTAGATGCCCAACCTGATCATAAAATTGAGTATACTGATAGACCTGACAAAGAGAGAACAAAAATAAGACCTAGGTTAAGATCTAGGAGTGTGTTGGGCATAGGTAGGGGTGTTCAGATTGTAAGAGCGATGGATAGAGCTAAAATAGGGGCAATAATAAATATTGAAATGGAAGAGGTTAGAGGACGAAGAGGTTCTTTAGTGAAGAGTTTAATGGCATCAGCAAATGGTTGTAGAAGACCATAGGGCCCTACAACATTTGGACCTTTTCGGAATTGTATGTAGCCCAGCACTTTTCGTTCAAGAAGTGTAAGGAAGGCAACTGCTAGGAGAATTGGGATAATATAAAGGAGAAGGTTAAGTATAAACATTTGTTAAGAAGAGGGTTTGAACCTCTGGTAGTAAAGGCTTAAACTTTATGCAATTACCAACTCTGCCATCTTAACAACCCTGTTCTTGGGGAAAAAGAAATAGATTTCGAGTTAGTATATTAAGATGATTTCATATGTTGGCTCTGGGGCTTATCAGAAACATTGGCCCCATTTCTCTTATCCTTTCGTACTGGGAGAAATAAAATTACAGATAGAAACCGACCTGGATTTCTCCGGTCTGAACTCAGATCACGTAGGACTTTAATCGTTGAACAAACGAACCCTTAATAGCGGCTGCACCATTTGGATGTCCTGATCCAACATCGAGGTCGTAAACCCTAATTTTCGATATGGGCTCTCAAATAGGATTGCGCTGTTATCCCTGGGGTAACTTGTTCCGTTGATCAAAAGATGGGTCAATTACTGGTATTAATACACTTAGATTCGTAAATCTAGGTTATAATCATTCGGAGGTTGTTTTGTGCTCCGAGGTCACCCCAACCAAAGACTATAACTCAGTGGCTTATACAATTTGTTCCCATGGGTAAATAGAGGTATGTGTTGAGTTATTAGACTTAAGCTCCACAGGGTCTTCTCGTCTTGTAGGTTTATTCCCGCCTCTGCACGGGAAGGTCAATTTCACTGATGGGGAATAAGAGACAGTTAAGCCCTCGTCATGCCATTCATGCTAGTCCCCAATTAAGAGACAAATGATTATGCTACCTTTGCACGGTCAGGATACCGCGGCCGTTAAAGTCATGACTCACCGGGCAGGCAGTGCCTCTAATACTGGTAAATGCTAGAGGTGATGTTTTTGGTAAACAGGCGGGGCTTCTGTTTGCCGAGTTCCTTTTATTCCTTTTAATCTTTCCTTTATGCACGCCTGGGTTGGGTCAACAATAAGTATTATAAGGTGCTAGTGTGTGGGTATAATTATTTGGTTGCTTAAGTGTAAGCGGTTGTTCCGATCTATATTTATGCTGTGCAAGGAGAAAAAAATTCATGTTACTCATATTAGCATTATATCTTCTAAATATTAATAGAATTGTCCAATATCAGATTAGGGATTTTGATAGATTATTGGAATTAAGTGTTAGTCTAGTTTGAGCTTTAACGCTTTCTTAATTGATGGCTGCTCTTAGGCCTACAATGGTTTATGTTTTTATCATTATCCTCTAAGTAAGTTTGTTTACATGTCAAAAGAGTTGTCCCCCTTTTGAATAGCATTTAAATTTAAATTTCGTCTACAAGTACTTAAGTTAAATTTAAATTTGAACTAAAATTCGCTTTTTGGACAACCAGCTATCATTAAGTTCGATAGGCCTTTCACCCCTATTGTAAAATCATCTCACTGTTTTGCTACACAGACGAGTTCGTTCTGACAACTGTTCTACAATAGCTCACTTAATTTCGGGAAGACGGGCTTTAATTCTTTTTGTCCGAGTTGACTGGCTAACTCATTATGCAAAAGGTAGAAGGTCTGATCTTTGCTTTTTATCGCTTACAGGATGGAATCTTTCAACGTTCCCTCGCGGTACTCTCTCTATTGTGCCTAGGTAATTAGTCTGTTCTATCGCCTATACTAGGACTTACAAATGTTTTGAATATTGGTTTAAATATTTGTGTTAGTTAATAGTAGGACTAGATCTAGCTCAAAACGGTCAGGGTTAGCTGAAATCTTTTAGGTGTAAGCTAAATGCTTTATTTAAGCTACGTTTTGATTATCCAAGTGCACTTTCCAGTACACTTACCATGTTACGACTTTTCTCCTCTTTTCTACGTACTCTTATTAGGTATAGGAAGCTACTTTATCGAGGAGGGTGACGGGCGGTGTGTACGCACCCCATTGCCGATTTCAATTAAGCTCTCTATTCTTAATTTACTGCTAAATCCTCCTTCATGCCTATGTTTCAACAGGCAATCCGTTATGTTCTAATATAGAAAATGTAGCCCATTACTTCCCTTTCCATATGCTACACCTTGACCTAACGTTTTTATGGTTTCATGATCTTGCTCACTTTTGTACCCTATTGGGGTGAGCTGACGATGGCGGTATATAGACTGACAGCCAGGAGAGGTGAGGTATATCGGGGTTTATCGATTACAGAACAGGCTCCTCTAGGAGGGTCTAGGGCACCGCCAAGTCCTTTGAGTTTTAAGCAGTGGCTCGTAGTTCTCTGGCGGATAGTCTTGTTATATAACTACCTCGGTTTACGGCTAAGCATAGTGGGGTCTCTAATCCCAGTTTGTACCTTAGCTTTAATGTCTTCAGCAGGGGGTAAAGTCACGTAAGTTGCGTATTTTAACATCAACCTGAGCGTATTACAGCTTAGTTGATCTTTAACCTTATTTGGAAAATTCTTATTGCTTAAACACACTTTACGCCGTTCTTCTGTTAATTCGGGTTAATCGTATGACCGCGGTGGCTGGCACGAAATTTACCAACCCTTTTTATTATGATTTAGTCAAACTTTCGTTTATAGCTCAATGTTAGTCACTGCTGTAGCCCGTGGGGGTGTGGTCAAACTAGGTGTCATGGGCTACTTCACAGAAGTGTGCCTGATACCTACTCCTTTATACTCTAAGAAAGCTAAAAGGGCATACTCACTGGGTAGCGGAAACTTGCATGTGTAGGTCTAATAAAAATTAACAGTAAGGCCAGGACCAAACCTTTGTGCCTGTGGGACTGATTAAAGCCCATCTAAGCATTTTCAGTGCTTTGCTTTTGGTTAAGCTACACAAAC